GATCCCTTCCTTCTCTTCGGGATCGGACATCAATTGCAACGATTCGATAGATGGCTCATTGGGATAGATATAAATAAAAAAGACCCCCCATAGAAACGTATAAGAGGTTTTCTCCTCGTACGGCTCAAGAAAGAATGATTCTAATTTCTTTTTGTATCTATAATATTTAATAATATTTTATGTTCTTTTTATTTGTTGTTATGTTCTTTTTATTTGTTGTATTGTATATATAATAACTATGTATAATAACAGATAGTATGTATAATACAAAGAATTCACACTGTGTATATATTAAAATGTATAAAATAGAAAATAAAAAGAAAATATTAAATTGATGATTAAAATGTATTTAATATTTAATAAAATATTTAATAATGTATTTAATAATCTATATTATAAATATGCACTAATACCTAATTAACAAATACGCATTATTAAGTTATTCTAATTATTAAGTTTTTATAGAAAATTCTATATATATATAGAATATGTATTAATATGTATTATATATGTATATTATATTTATATAATTATGTAAAATATGTTATTATGTAAATTTTTGAAAAAATATCTTATTTATTTTATTTGAAAAGAATTTATTAATTTCATTTTCATTTTAATAATTTAATAATGAAGAAAATTCTCTTTTTTTTTTTTAATATTATATAAGATTTTTAATATATAATTAATGTATATAATTAATGACAAACAAAATAGAAAAAAGATAATATAGAATCAAAAATGAATACATAAAATAATGAATTAGACTATGATTTGAGTTTTTTGTTCTTCCTTACATAAAAAAGAAATCTCATTCGTACTCATAACTCAAGTTGTATAATTATGAAAGGGAAATCCTTAGACATTTATTGAGTCGTCTCTAACCCTTTTTATTTGTCTCATCTCAAATTTATTCTGATTCCTTATTCTGATATAAGTGTCAAGACAATTAAAAAGAGTCTTTCCTTGTTCCGGAACCTTTTATCCTTCCTTTGTCAAATCATTGGGTTTAGACATTACTTCGATGATCCTTACGCCTTTCAAAATGGCAGCAACATACCCTTTTGCTTTTTCATTTTTATTTTTATAGAAAAATTATGGGAACAAAAAATTCCCTTGTAATATGCTTTTAATCAAAAAGGTTTTACCCATTTTGCTTCAAACAAAATTGACTTTTTGATTTCATTTCAAACTTGTTAAAATTTGAATTTTTGATTTCTCTATAAAAGATTTACAAAGTTGTTCCAACTTATTGATTGGCACTAACCCTAGATTATTCCTCTTCATATTAATATTGATAAAAAAATCAATATTTTTTGCTCGAGCTCCATCAAGTACTATTTATTTCAAGTACTTTTTATTATTTATTATTATTTACAACCCAATACAAATTAAGGTCCTATGGAACAGAACAAACGATGTCGAGCCAAGAGCATTTTCGTTCTTAGAGAAAATGATGGATGTAAGAATCCACATATGATGATGTCCTTCAAGTCGCACGTTGCTTTCTACCACATCGTTTCAAACGAAGTTTTACCATAACATTCCTCAAATTTTCGATTTTGAATCCGTATGGAATTGATTCAATATGTCAATATGGAATCATGAATAGTCATTGGTACATAAGAGTCCGTACTTTTTATCTTTTATCCATGGATAGACAGAACGCCCTATAAAAGTCCGAAGTTTCTTTTTTTGATAAGATTGATTTTTCCCATTTCTTTTCTTCAAGTATCAAGAAAAGAATTCATTCATAAGAAATAAGCCAAAAGGCTTTTATTTTGAAAAATCAATCTTATATAAGGTAAGACTATACAAGGTAAGATTAAAGATTAAATAGTACTCTTATCATATGTTGAATTAATAATCAAAAAGATAAAATAATAATAATCTGGAAAGTGGGATGTTCGCATATCAATGATATAGAACGAATAATTATTCCAACTACTAATCATAGATATTTCAATATCTGCGGATCCATTACACCCAACCAAAAGACCATGATTACGTAACGTAAATAGAACAACAGCAAGACATAATATAATGAGTATGGGCACAGGCCTCGGTCATTTTATACAGGTCTTTCCTGACTTAAGATTCAAGTCAAGAATTTTTTTTCATGAATCAATTCTATTCCATTAAAATGATAAAAGAAATGGAATATAGAAATCCCTTCTACATCAATCCTACATTAATTCTAAGATTATTTTAAGATTATTCATTTGAACCAGATACAAAATAAAAAATTTGGTCAAAAAAACCATATATTATCCATTGAACTTTCTTTGTTAATAAGATCCATACATAAACTAATATTTCAATAGATAGCTTACCTTGCTTTGCTGATTAACTCATACCCATACAAGTTATACCGATATCGTGAATCATAGTAAAACCTAATTAAATTAAATAAAAACAAAAAAAATTACGGGATCCTATCTTATTATGGGATTCTATACTATAAATATAGTATAGTTACAAAAACAAATGGGTCCAAACTCATTTGTTTTTCCCTTTTTTGACCCTAACTTTTTTGTTTTTGTAACTTTAATACAAGACCCATGATGAAATTAGTACTAAATTAGATTACTCAGTTAGTCTCTACATAGACTGTGGAATTTGCCCTATTCTCTTTAGTTTCTTTAGGTGTTTTAGGTGTTATGGAGGTTTGCCTTTTTTTTTTGCATTTTGACTCAAAATGCATCATGATCATGATTATCTAATAATTCAAATATTTTGTATGATAGATATGAAACATAAAGTGTCCCTAAGTAACTAACTCAAATAGAAATAGGAGTAAAACATACGTATATATATATATCTTTATTTATATATTTCAATATTTATATATATTATATTTCAATATTTATATATATTTTAATATTGAAAATATTGAAAAAAGGAAAAATATCCCATTTTGGGAGTGAAATGAAACTATTAACGCACACCTGTCCATATAAAAAACCATTTCTATCTATTTCTTACACATTTGACACTGGATTACCTTTATTTATGATAAACCAAACGAACAAAAAATATGATTTTTCTTTTTAGAAGAATCATAAAAGTTCAGAACGAAAGAGGTTCTTTTCTTTAAACATTTTATTTAATTGAAATGTTATGTTGAGTGCAATGTGATCCAATCCTTAGATTCCATTGGAATCAACCTGGGACGGAAGGATTCGAACCTCCGAATAACAGGATCAAAACCAGTTGCCTTACCACTTGGCCACGCCCCATTCTTATTTATATTCAATACTAGACTAATAAACATTAGTATAATTTTAGTAATTATAGGCTATTCGTCAATTATAGACTTAATCCCATATAAACAATAACAAATTGAAAATAAATTCGAATAATTTCGAATAAAAACAATTTCTCGTTTAATATATCAGTTTAGTAAGGATTTCTTCTCTACATTTATAATAATCTATATTAGTATAATAATCTATATTAGATTAGTTAAATTTAGAAATTGCATCTATATTCAATTTTTTCTATTGGAAAATGGAATTAGAAATAGAAAGCATATTATATACCTATATATAATAAATAATATATAATAATGGATTTAGTTAATAATAATAGAATTAGTTCTAATTAGCTAATTAACTGTTTAATTGGTATTAGTTATTGATTGGAGTTCTTATTTTTGTTGCTGGGATTAGACATATGTGGATATCGAATCAAAACAAATTCATTGATCATTATATAGAATTCAATTAAGATATTGTATGAAAGTATAATTCCTTATATTTGCAAATGAAAATGTAAGGATTTTTGATTTTGGGAAATTTTACAAACGAGAAGGAATTTTAACCCCTCTTCTTTCTTCATTTTCTCCCTATATCAATAAAATAAACTCAATAAAATTATCCGCAAAAACGATTTGTTATGCTAAATATCTTTAGTTTAATCTGTATCTGTCTTAATTCTGCCCCTTATTCGAGTAGTTTTTTCTTCGCAAAATTGCCCGAGGCTTATGCCCTTTTCAGTCCAATTGTAGACTTTATGCCCGTCATACCTCTACTTTTTTTTCTTTTAGCCTTTGTTTGGCAAGCTGCTGTAAGTTTTCGATAAAATTATTAATAATATAATACTCTACTAAAAGCATTCATGATTTATTCGATAAAAAGAGTCTAAGAATTGATAAGATCAAATAAGTCTTATGGAATGAAGCTTCGATTCCAAAATGGAAATTCTTGTATATTGGATAACTCTAGTATTGAATTCGCATCAGTCCGTTTCCTTTTTTCTATCTTTGCGGGGTTCTATTCTATTAAGTTACCGCACTTGATTGTGAATATAACAAACAAGAATATTTTGGTAACGAAAGAGTTAGAATCTTATTACATACAAATAAATTTGTGAAAAGAAAATCTCTTCTCCCCCTTTTTTTCGAAATTTTTTTCTCTTTTTTGGTCTCATATCAAAATATGTGGTACAAAAATGGATAATCTATTCCCTTTTGCAAAAAAAATGATCTTGGAGGTTGTGTAATGCTTACTCTCAAACTCTTTGTTTACACGGTAGTAATATTCTTTGTTTCTCTCTTCATTTTTGGATTCTTATCTAATGATCCAGGACGTAACCCCGGGCGCGAAGAATAAAAAAAGAAATAGGAAAAATCTTTCTTTTTTTATTTCTTTATTTTGATTTCTTTATTTTATATATAACTATGACAAAACGGGGGATCCCCATTTTTTTTTTTCAAATTAGAAAGTATCAAGTGACCAGAGAGAACGGAGAGAGAGGGATTCGAACCCTCGGTACGAATAACTCGTACAACGGATTAGCAATCCGACGCTTTAGTCCACTCAGCCATCTCTCCCAAATCTAAGATTTCCTATTTTGGATGTTACGCATGAAGCAAAGATTAATAAAAAACCATCGTTATCCTTCGCTTATTTCGTTTCGTTTATGAGTTCTATTTTTATTCATTATATTAGAATTACATTATAATATAATATTGGATTGATTAGAATTTGGATGATTAT